TATTTTTTTGTTTCTTTTTTTCTTCTTGAGTTTTTTATATTTAGATACATATAAAAGATCCCCAAAAAAGTTTTTTATACTTGTTCATATATGTCTGCTTTGACTCGAATGAATGTTCTGAAGAAACCTCAATTCAGTTCTGTTATAGAAAGGGTTCTTGCATTTTTGCCCTTGAGAAAGCATTAATTTATCGGCTCATTTCTTAAAAAACTTCAATTGGTACACGCAAGAAATAGGCCAATTCAGCAGCTTTTTGTTCCATTTTACGCGGAGTAAAATTCTCGTCAGTACGAGTCAATGGAATGGCTCCCTGGCCTCTGATATCCATATAAAGGACACGACGAGCATAAATACCCTCTTTAACTTCTATTCTGACAGACTGAATATCTTTTATAAGAAATCGGAGGAAGACCCGACGATTTTTTCCAGGGAATCCCCAACGAAAGATACACACTATTCCGTCTTTTCTATCAAATCGATCATAACCACTACCTACATTCCACGAAATTGTGCACCACAAATAGGAGCTAATAAAAAGACCCGCGATCCCATAGAAAGACATCACAATTCCTTGTGGAAAAAAAACTATTTGCTGAGACGGAAATAAAGATATCAAATTTCTACCAAGATAACTCGAGGTTCCAACCAACAAGAATCCTAATGAACCTAAAAAAAGGATAACAGCCCAGCAGAAATTACTTGTTTTTCGAGCCCCCGCTATAGGTTCTATCCATATATGTTCTGATCGACAACTCATACTTGATCCATTTGCTTTTTTGGAATTGAGAGAATACCCCAAATGAATTTGACTTTAGTCCGTTTGTTTCCGGAGTAACTCGCATCAACTAGTACTAGTTTGATGTGAACCTTTAGTAGTAATTCATTAAATTGGTTAGATCTAAACTAATAACATACCCTTCTATGATCTCACTAAAGATAGCCACATACATATAGATTGACCAACTTTACTTTACAGTTCAGCCATCCGCCGGGTCTATTTGAAAATAGCTAGAATATAGCATTTGGGGGGGACATAATAGTTTTCGGCGGAAGCCGCTTATACCATATTTTGATAAATGGATATCTGTGTTATGATACAAGCGTCCGTTTTGAAAAAAATAAATAGATGAGATTTTGTGCCCTCAGCTCTAAACAATCTTGTTTTTTTGAACATAAAGAAATAAAGAAGCTATTGCGATTGCCGGAAATACTAGGCCTACTAAAGGGACCAAAACAGAGGGAAAGTTAAGAATTAGCATAGAATGGGTACCTCGATTTACTATTTGTACCTGTTAGTATTATTTAGATTTTATATTTATAATAAAAAGAAATCTTATTATATTATATATAAAGTATATATAAAAATTTATAATTATAATATAATAAAAAATATAAATAATAAAAAGAAATCTTAAGAAATCTTCTTATATATAAAGAGATCTTATCTCGTATTATAATTTGATAATTCTAAATTAGAATTATTATTACTTAATATCTATTAATATTATTTATTTAGATTCTATTTTTATATTGATTATTTATTTAGATTCTATTTTTATATTGAAGGGTTTGTTAGAATTCCTTCTAGCAGGGATTCTTAGTAAAAATAGGATTATCGTAAGATATAGAAAGATAAAAAATTCTATATTTTCTAGATTTTAATTATATATGACGAGAAGAAGATATTTTTTTGCCTAATTTCACGAAAATAAGAATTTCTTCTTTTATCTTGTTGATAGAGGCTTCTTGATCAATAATCGGGAGATAAAGGGGGCGTATTTTCGATTTTCTGTGACTTTTGATTCTTTATACAATTAGATCTTATGTCAACAAAGAAAACCCCATTCGTCTAATTTTGGCTTGGATTCCGAAAAATTACTTCTTTAATCATAATCAAAATAATTGAACTTAATGTTCTAATTTTGATTCAAAGGAAAGAAAGTGTGGAGTTGAAATAACTCACTCAGAACGCTTTTTAAAGGATTACGTGGTACGATTAGATCGAGTAAGCCCTTCTGAAATAAAGACTCAGCCGCTTGTGAACCTTCGGGTACTAGTTTATTCAATGTTTCTTCAATTACTCTTTTACCCGCAAAGGCAATGTAGGCATTGGGTTCGGAAATAATGATATCCCCCAACATACCAAAACTAGCTGTCACCCCACCAGTAGTAGGAGATGTAAGGATTGGTACATAGAATAACTTTTTATTTGATTGATAATCATATAAAGCAGAAGATATTTTAGCCATTTGCATCAAACTCAAACTTCCTTCTTGCATGCGTGCCCCTCCGGAAGCACACACTATAACAAGAGGTATAAATTCTTTAGTAGCGTATTCAATCAAACGGGTAATTTTCTCCCCGACTACGGATCCCATACTACCCCCCATAAACTGAAAATCCATAACCCCGATTGCTACGGGAATACCGTTTAATTGCCCTATGCCTGTTTGGACAGCTTCGGTTAATCCTGTCTTTCTTTGATAAGAATCGATACGAT